TATGAATAGTTTATCGGTCTGGGCGTGGATGTTCTTGTTTGGACATCTTGTTTGGGCTACTGGATTTATGTTCTTAATTTCCTGGCGCGGATATTGGCAGGAATTGATTGAAACTTTAGCATGGGCTCATGAACGTACACCTTTGGCTAATTTGATTCGATGGAGAGATAAACCAGTAGCTCTTTCCATTGTACAAGCAAGATTGGTTGGATTAGCCCACTTTTCCGTAGGTTATATCTTCACTTATGCGGCTTTCTTGATTGCCTCTACGTCAGGCAAATTCGGTTAATTCTTTATGTGCTGTATCCACGATAATATCATTTCTTTCGATGGAATGGAGAGGGCGGTTTTTTCTATTTCTACATCTAGGATCCGACTTGTATCAGTGATGCTAATAGGAAGTGAAACATTATGGCAAAGAAAAGTTTGATTCAGCGGGAGAAGAAGAGGAAAAAATTGGAACAAAAATATCATTTGATTCGTCGATCCTCAAAAAAAGAAATAAGCACAGTTCCGTCGTTGAGTGATAAATGGGAAATTCACGGAAAGTTACAATCCCTACCACGAAATAGTGCACCGACACGTCTTCATCGACGTTGTTTTTTGACTGGAAGACCGAGAGGTAACTATCGAGACTTTGGGCTATCCGGACACATACTTCGTGAAATGATTCATGCATGTTTATTGCCGGGGGCAACAAGATCAAGTTGGTAAGGATTCAAAATTTAATTTTTATGATCATAGAAGAGAGCCCCTTTACCATTCTGTATAAATGCACTATTCTATTTGTACAGATATGGTAGAGGGGCACATTCAATCCTTCTTTGTCCATTAGTTCGCAGTTTTTTTTCTCTTCATCACGCGCACGCGGGGTAGAGCAGCTTGGTAGCTCGCAAGGCTCATAACCTTGAGGTCACGGGTTCAAATCCCGTCTCCGCAACATTTTTTTTAATTTTGGAATGGGAGTAAAGAAAAAATGGAGTAGGGGATAAAATCACTATACTATTATGGTTAACTATATGGAATCCTTTATTCCATTAAAAAAAAGGCCTTCGGCGGATAGCGGGAATCGAACCCGCGTCTTCTCCTTGGCAAAGAGAAATTTTACCATTCGACTATATCCGCTTTTTTTCGTTTGTGATACGCAATGTCGGGATCATCTTTCCGAACAGCTATATTGTACATACTAAAATCGATACTAAAATCGATCAATATTATCTAAATAAATTCGATTTATATATAAATTAGATTCTATTTATTAAAATTTATTATCTAAATTATTATTATCTAATTCATTTTCTATTTTTTTTTTTAATCTAAAATGGAATAAATTATGGCATAAATTTTGTAATAAGTTGTAATAAAAAAAATAGATTTTTAAATTTGAAAAATCTATTAATATAAATCTATTAATATTAAATTAATCATTAATCTTATTTATTTATATAATTTATATAGATTTATTTATATAATTTATATAGAATTTATATATATTTATATATATAGAATTTTCATATTATTTCAAGTTCATTTCTAATATATTTCGTTTAGAATAATTTCTATTTAGAATATTTAGAATTAGATTAGAATAATAAATTTTTTTTATAACTTTTATTTTTATAACATTATACTTAATTAATTATTAATTATAACATTACACTTCAATTTTCTATTATGACCGACCCCTCCCTCGAATTTTTTTCTTTATTTGTATCTTTCATTTTGAGGACTTATTTAATGTGTCTCGTAACCCAAAAGAATTCGGAGGGGGGTCATTTCATTTTCTTTTTGTATCTGTAACGAATAGGTTTAAGATATGAGAGAATTAAGGATACCTATCAGAAAAACTAATCCAATCCATAATGATGTACCGGAAAATACAACATTTTTGTTACTCGACCAACCGTCGGGAGAAGAAAAAACAACAGGTACACTAATCAGTAAGATTGATGAAGTAGCAATTAATGCAAAAACAGCCAATTGGAAAGCAATAGTCATCGTTCTAATCCTCCAAGCTACCAACAAAAGAACTATACCATTTGATCCCTCTATCAGTCAAAAATTTGTAAAATGCATCATGGGGGGATTGTACCATGACTCCATCGATTCTATATGACTTATTAACACTCCTTTCCACTTTTATTGGACCGTAGAATTGAGAGTCGTCTTTTACTTCACAAATGGTGATGCTAGATCCTGCATTTATCTATATATAGACTTGTCGATTCATACCTACTATCTTTCAATAGTACAGTGATGGTATCAACTCCTATGGCCATATTCTATATCGGCGGAATAAAAATAAAATAGTAAAAAAAAGTTCTCTTTTGGAGAGATGGCCGAGTGGTTGATAGCTCCGGTCTTGAAAACCGGTATAGTTCTTTGCGAACTATCGAGGGTTCGAATCCCTCTCTCTCCTCTTCTAGGTAAATAGATTTATGTCTTTATTGGTTTTGACTGGCTCAGTATCATAAAAGTAAAAGTGAATGGCTCGGCTAGG